TTCGTTGCCCGACTTGCCCTTAGGTATCTTTTAACCTGGGGTCGTGAAACAAATTCTTTGAGTCACCGAATCGCACTTACGTATCTGTTAAACAAAGGGTTGAAAACAAATTCCTTGTTTGACAGGCTGGCACTTACGTATCTGTTAAACAAAGGGTTGAAAACAAATTCCTTGTTTGACAGACTTGCACGTGCCTATCTTGTTAACAGGGGTCTTGAAACAACTTCCTTGTTTGACACAATTTCACGTGCATTTATGCATCTTTTGACGAGAGGTCCTCAAACACGGAATTTTTTTGATAAAATGGCTCTTATGTATCTTGTGAATAGGTGTGACGAAGCTGTTCGGCTGTCCGTGAGGGGTTTTGCAGACGTCTTCGACCTTGCCCAAGTAGAAGGCATCAACTTAATCGATCGAAATTTACAAAGAATTTCAAAAACTCCGATGGCTTGGCAAACGGCAAAAATTGCCGTTGCCTGCCGATCGATCGAGGCTTTCCACCAAGAAAACACGGACGAGTTCGGATATACTGCGAAGCTTGGATATTGGACGGGTGCTCTCGAACGTTTACGACAACTCGAAAAAGAGGAAAATTCAGAGTCCAATTAAGAACACGGACTTGCAGAACTCTATTTATTATTTAATCGATATTTTAGTATAATAGAATATCGATTAAATAATAAGAAGAGGTACAATATAGTAAATTGAGGTACACATTCTATGACAATTCTTAACTTTCCCTCTGTTTTGGTACCTTTAGTAGGCCTAGTATTTCCGGCAATCACAATGGCGTCTTTATTTCTTTATGTTCAAAAAAACAAGATTGTTTAGAACCGATGAGATAAAATCTCATTCGTTTGGTTTTAGACTTCTATAATAACGCCGGTATTAGTGAAAGATGGTATAAGTAGCTTTCGTCGAAAAACTCTTATATCTGCAGAACCATGATATATGGGTAAATGGAGTATGTGGATATCTTTAGTGGGGTCGTACGAAGGATATGTTATTAGTAAGGATATGTTATTAGTTTAGATCTAATCAATTTAATGAATTACTCTTAAAAGTTCCTATCAAACTCGTGCTAGTTGATGAGAGTTACTTCGGAAACAGAAAGACTAAAGTCAAATTCATTTGGGATATTCTCTCAATTCCAAGAAACTGAAACCGGATCAAGTATGAGTTGTCGATCAGAACATATATGGATAGAACCTATAACGGGATCTCGAAAAACAAGTAATTTCTGCTGGACTGTTATCCTTTTTTTAGGTTCATTAGGATTCTTGTTGGTTGGAACTTCCAGTTATCTTGGTAGAACTTGGATATCTTTATTTCCGTTTCAGCAAATTGTTTTTTTTCCACAAGGGATTGTGATGTCTTTCTATGGGATCGCGGGTCTTTTTATTAGCTCCTATTTGTGGTGCACAATTTCTTGGAATGTAGGTAGTGGTTATGATCGATTCGATCGAAAAGAAGGAATCGTGTGTATCTTTCGTTGGGGATTTCCCGGGAAAAATCGGCGTATCTTTCTCCGATTCCTTATAAAAGATATTCAGTCCGTCCGAATAGAAGTTAAAGAGGGTCTTTATGCTCGTCGTGTCCTTTATATGGATATCCGAGGACAGGGAGCCCTTCCATTGACTCGTACTGATGAGAATTTGACTGCGTGGGAAATTGAACAAAAAGCTGCGAAATTGGCCTATTTCTTGCGTGTACCCATTGAAGTCTTTTGAGAACTGTGAGAAAATTTCTCAGCAGGAGGGGAAAAACTCGCGAATCCTCTGTTTCTATCACGAATTTCTATAACATAACTAGACTGAGGTTTATTCTGAACATGGATTTGAGCTAAAGTAGGCGTATAAGGGAGAAGTAGAAAACAAAACGCTTTTTGTTTTGGGGTCTTTTATAGGTATGTAAATCTACACAATTCAATTCAATAATAACAAGAAGTAACAAATTGAAATAATAGATTTCTCGCATACTCAACCCTTTAGAAAAAAACTTTCCCAGTTTCTATTTTAAGTCCAATATCTATAAATCAAAATAGAAAAATCCAGACTTGGTGAAATTGAAACTTTAGATTCAGATAGATCATATGTAAAGTTTTTTTCAATCGACACGCCTTAATTTCTCTGTTTTTGTGCTCCTTACTGTCCAAACAATTGGATTCCTTATAACGATTAAGAATAACTAGCCAATTCCTGCTTTGGTTTGCTACTCATTTTTGATCATCACAAGATTCTTCAGAAACTTCCCTCAATTATTAGCTCCCTGACGCCTGAGAGTCAGTGAAATTTTTCAAAATATTCGAATTTTTCTAGAATACTAGAAAGGGAGTTCTTTTGTCTCAAAATATGAATCATATTCATTCCTTAAAGTTGTTCTTTCAGGTACGCCTCGAAGGGAGATACTTTTACCCAATTGAGTTGATATATCGAAAAAGAAAATTTTTTGGATTCTTTATTCATTCGAATTCAAAGTAGCTTCTTAAGTCAATTTCTGTACTCTTTCTCGATTCAAGAACTAAGGCCTAACGCACAAAGAAAAAGATTGAAAAAGATTGAATAGATTCCAAGGTTCGATACCTTGGAATAGAACTCGTGTGTAAGCGAAATATTAGAGGGCTTCGAGTCGACGACTGAAGGGGTTCATTAACAATTCATAGATGAAAAAATGGCAAAAACGAAAGCATTCACTCCTCTTTTATATCTTGCATCTATCGTCTTTTTGCCCCGGTCTATTTGTCTCTTATTTAATAAAAGTCTAGAATCTTGGGTTACTAATTGGTGGAATACTGCGCAATCCGAAACTTTTTTGAACGAGATTGAAGAAAAGAGTATTCTCGAAAAATTCATAGAATTAGACGAACTGCTCCTCTTGGACGAAATGATCCTCTTGGACGAAATGATCAAGGAATACGCGGAAACACCTCTCCAAAACCTTCGTCTAGGAATCCAGAACGAAACAATCCAATTAATCAAGATGCACAACGAGGATCGTATTCATACGATTTTGTACTTATCGACAAATTTCATCTCTTTCCTTATTCTAAGTGGTTATTCTATTTTGGGTAATAAAGAACTTGGGATTCTTAACTCGTGGACTCAGGAATTCCTATATAACTTAAGTGACACAACAAAAGCGCTTTCTATTCTTTTATTAGCCGATTTATGTCTCGGATTTCATTCGACCCGTGGTTGGGAACTACTAATTAGCTCTGTCTACAAAGATTTTGGATTTGTTCATAATGATCAAATTATATCTTGTCTTGTTTGTATTCTTCCAGTCATTCTCGATAGCATTTTTAAATATTGGGTTTTCTATTATTTAAATCGTCTATCTCCGTCACTTGTAGTGATTTATCATTCAATAAGTGAAAAATGATCTATGAATATGAAATTCATCGAAGTCGAATGTTTTTTACTTTGTAGTTGTACATAAGGAAAGCATTGCAAATCGTCCTTACTTTTTCCATTTCGATGAACCCGGGGGATTGATCCTATATTTTATTCCCATAACAATATTCCAGTCAATAGCAGAATCGTGGATAGGAAACTCGATTAGTAACCTACTCAATTTATTGTAGAAATTTTCCGTATCAATGATTGGACCATGCAAACTAGAAATACTTTTTCTTGGCTAAAGGAACGGATTACTCGATCCATTTCCGTATCCCTCATGCTATATATGCTAACTCGGACATCTATTTCAAGTGCCTATCCCATTTTTGCCCAGCAGGGTTATGAAAATCCGCGCGAAGCGACCGGGCGTATTGTATGCGCCAATTGTCATTTAGCTAATAAGCCTGTGGATATTGAGGTTCCACAAGCGGTACTTCCCGATACTGTATTTGAGGCAGTTGTTCGAATTCCTTATGATATGCAACTGAAACAAGTTCTTGCTAATGGTAAAAAGGGCACTTTGAATGTCGGGGCTGTTCTTATTTTACCGGAGGGGTTTGAATTAGCCCCTCCCAATCGTATTTCCCCCGAGATGAAAGAAAGGGTAGGCAATCTGTCTTTTCAGAGCTATCGCCCCAATAAAAAAAATATTCTTGTCATAGGCCCTGTTTCCGGTCAGAACTATAGTGAAATCACCTTTCCTATTCTTTCTCCAGACCCCGCTACTAAGAAAGAGAGTCACTTCTTAAAATATCCTATATATGTCGGCGGAAACAGGGGAAGAGGTCAGATTTATCCCGACGGGAGCAAGAGTAACAATACAGTTTATAATGCTACAGCAGCCGGTATAGTAAGTAAAATCATACGAAAAGAAAAGGGGGGATACGAAGTATCCATAACGGATGCATCGGATGGACGTCTAGTGGTTGATATTATCCCCCCAGGGCCGGAACTTCTCGTTTCAGAAGGCGAATCTATCAAATTGGATCAACCGTTGACGAGTAACCCTAATGTGGGCGGATTTGGTCAAGGAGATGCCGAAATTGTACTTCAAGATCTATTCCGTGTCCGAGGCCTGTTGCTCTTCTTCGCCGCTGTTATTTTGGCACAAATCTTTTTGGTTCTTAAAAAGAAGCAGTTCGAGAAGGTTCAATTGTCCGAAATGAATTTCTAGACTCGCTAATTTTTCAACATCAAGTTAGTAAAAAAACTCAAACTCATTTTATCCCTTAGGGCTGAAAAAAATGAAATGCTAAAAAGACCGTAGCTTGTTTATCCTTTTTCTATGAGATGACAGGAAGTCCTTCTACCGCATTCCTAATCCTAGTATGTAGATTGTGAAGAAGACTGGCGGTGCGACTATCTTACTATTCGAAGATTTAAATGTCCGAAAATGCATCAATATCAAGAGTTTTTGATGGCTAGATACTAGACATAAGTAAGCGAGAAATTGCAGGGAAAATGAGGGGAACAAATAATTCTAGGAGAGGTTCTTCGTCTTTCTAGTCTTCGACACAAGAAAAGGAAGTTTCTACACCCCGTTCTTGTGTCGAAATAAGACTGATTCTTGATTCTGTTCGTCAAAGATTTCTAGTCTTAGTT